TTTCTGTGCAAATTGAAGGGCACGGGTTCAAAAAACTATTAGGATGCAGATTTTTTAAGTAAGCCCTTTTTTTTGCTTTATTTTCATAAAAATTTATAATGGGTGGTGCAGTTTTTTTGCCTGTTTTTACATTAAAATATATTATATATTATTATATCTTTTATTATAAAATATCTTAATATCATAATATATTAATTATATAAAATATATTTTTATATTATTATTTTATAATCCTAATAAATATCTTATAATCATTGATATTAGATGCATATCTTATTATCTATAAATAGTAGCAGGGAGAGAGAAAATAGATATCTATAAGAGTTAATCTTATAAGTAATTATATATTATATATAATAGATTTATTATATTATTAAGATATAAAATTATATTTTTTATCTATCTAATTTCTAAATTTATTTGACTATAAGAGTAATCTAATAACAATAATAATGCATATATTGTTATATTTATATATAAAAAAAAAAAAAAGTTGCTTATAATAAAAGGGGAGGATTTTACGATAATGGGTTACTAAAAAAATGTGTATGTTGTAAGTATATAACATATTTTAAAATTATATTGCTACTTTGAGATATTATAAAGTTTGATTCTTTCTTTTAGTTTTGGGTGAAAACGAATTTTATATGCAAATTTTAGTATGAAAGGTAATTATTGTTTGAAAAGATAATAATGTTGTTTAATTTAATGTGCGCAGTATTTGGTTTTGAATAATTGATGTTTATCAGAATTTAGTTCGTTAAAAAAGCTGGGTAAAGTCGTGCCAGCAGCCGCGGTTAGACGAAGGGCTTGACTAAAGTTTTTCGGTAAAATAGTAAGGAATTGTTAGATGTTGTGTTTATTTGTAAGATAAAATATTTAAGTGAAATTAGTTTTTGCTGTTTAAGATTGATTTGACATTGATTTGATTTATATAAATTTAATTTAAGACTAGGATTAGATACCCTATTATTGAAATAACATTATTTTATCAGGGTAGTAAGTTGTTTTGAAACCTAAAGAATTTGGCGGTATTTTAGTCTTTTCAGAGGAACCTGTCCCTTAATCGATATTACTCGTTTTGTCTTTCTTAGTTTGGTGCAGTTAATTTTGTATACCGTCGTCGTTCAGAATTTTTTTTTAAGAATTAATTTTCTAGAGGTTTTAGGTAAAAATTACGTCAGATCAAGGTGCAGATTATAGCTAAGTGGTGATGGGTTACAATAATTTAATTATACGGAATATTAACTTTTAAAGTGTGAGTTTTGGAAGGTGGATTTGATTGTAAAATTTTTTAAGGAAAAAGGTTTGAGTTTGGCTCTAGGATATGCACACATCGCCCGTCACTCTCATTTTAAAGTGAGATAAGTCGTAACATAGTAGGGGTACTGGAAGGTGCCCCTGGTTTGAAAATATTTCAAAATATAGCTTAATTAGTTGAGTATTTCGTTTACATTGAGATGAGGTTTGTGCAATTCAGACTGTTTTGAAATTACTTGTCTTATTTTAGTTTTGAAAAAATTGTGAGTAGTTAAAGTATTATGTGTGACTTGTTTTAGTATTTTTTAGAATGATATATTTGTAAGTGTTTGTTGAGTACTGATAAGGAATAATTGAAATATTTTGTGACTTTTTGGTAAGTAGAAATTTTTTGTACCTTTTGTATCAGGGTTTTACTATTTTATTTTGTAATTGTTAGGTGTCCCGAAAAATCATGATTTATATTTATATAAAATTTTATCGTGGAAAAGTTTATGTTGAAGATAAGTATGGAAGTTAAAAGTTATACGTATGATTTGATATCTGGTTGTTTAAGAAAAAAATTTAATTTGGTGATGTTTTGTAATTTTACTATTTTAGTAAATAATTTTATTATATTCACAAATGGTTGGGGGATAAGCTCTAGTTATTTATTTATATTAGTTTTTGTTTATCAAGTTTTTTAGGATTAGAATTGTCTATTTTTGAAAAGTGTGTTATAATTTAGCTTGAGGTAAATTAAAATATTTTTGTTGAATTGAATATTGGTATTAAACTTTTTAAAATAGTTATTATTTTAAGTTAAAATTGTATTAATTAGTAAAATTTTATTGTATTATTAAATATAGTAATGATAGAAATTATTTAAAGGAATTCGGCAAATATTTTTTTCGCCTGTTTATCAAAAACATGGCTTTTTGAGTAAAATAAAAAGTCAGGCCTGCCCACTGAATTATTAAATGGCCGCGGTATTTTGACCGTGCAAAGGTAGCATAATCATTTGTCTTTTTATTGAAGGCTGGCATGAAAGGTTTAACGAAAAATTGACTGTCTCTAAGTAATAATATTTGAATTTAACTTTTTAGTGAAAAGGCTGAAATTTGTTTGAGGGACGATAAGACCCTATAGATCTTTATAATAAACTTAGTAATTTTGGTTATATTTTGTTATATTTAACTTATTATATTTATTATTTTGTTGGGGCGACATTTAGATTAGAAGAACTCTTTATTATGTTTTATATTTATAAATATAATTTTTGTAGATCCTAATTTTTAGATTTTAAGATAAAGTTACCTTAGGGATAACAGCGTAATTTCCTTTGAGAGTTCGTATCAACAGGGAAGATTGCGACCTCGATGTTGGATTAAAAATATCTTTTTGGTGTAGCAGTTAAAAGAGAGAGTCTGTTCGACTTTTAAATTTTTACATGATCTGAGTTCAGACCGGCGTAAGCCAGGTCGGTTTCTATCTTCAAGTAAGAAAATATTTTTATAGTACGAAAGGACCTAAAAATAGGAATAATTTTATGATTGGGGTAAAAAGCTAATTTGGCAGAAAAGTGCATTGGATTTAGAACCCAAAAATATCATTTGGTAGTTAGTATCTTTAAATAGGAACATTGAAATATTTTTAGTTGTGGCGGAGTTGTTAGTATTAATTATTTTTGTTTTGGTGTCAGTTGCTTTTTTAACATTGCTTGAACGGAAGGTTTTAGGGTATATTCAGATTCGTAAAGGGCCTAATAAAGTTGGTTTTATAGGAGTTTTTCAACCATTTTCTGATGCAGTAAAGTTGTTTATTAAGGAGCAGAGTTATCCAATGTTGTCTAATTATTTGCTTTATTATTTAAGTCCGGTTATTAGTTTATTTATTTCTCTTATTGTGTGGGCAGTAATACCTTATATAAATGTTATTATTAACTTTAGTTTAGGGTTGTTGTTTTTTTTGTGTTGTATGAGATTAGGGGTGTATACTATTTTGTCTGCTGGGTGATCTTCTAATTCTAAATATGGCTTATTAGGAGGATTGCGTGGAGTTGCACAGACAATTTCTTATGAAGTAAGCTTAGCTCTAATTTTATTATCTCTTGTTTTTTTGGCTGGGAGTTTTGATTTAATAAGTTTTTGTTACATTCAAGAGTATGTTTGGTTATTAGTGCCTGCTTTTCCATTAAGATTATGTTGGTTAGCTAGATGTTTGGCGGAAACCAATCGTACACCATTCGATTTTGCAGAGGGGGAGTCTGAGTTGGTGTCTGGGTTTAATGTTGAGTATAGTGCAGGCGGGTTTGCTTTGATTTTTATGGCAGAATATGCAAGAATTTTATTTATAAGAATATTGTTTTCTGTTTTGTTTTTGGGAGGAGATTTGTATTCTTTTATATTTTATTTAAAATTGTGTTTTGTTTGTTTTGTTTTTGTGTGGGTACGGGGTAGTTTACCACGTTTTCGTTATGATAAGTTAATATATTTAGCTTGAAAGAGATTTTTACCTATTTCTTTAAATTATTTAATTTTTTTTGTAGGTATAAAGTTGTTATTAATAAATTAATGTATTTTTTTTAGAAAAACTATTAGTTGAATTGAACAACTGTGACATGTATTCAAGACATGAACTTACCTTTTAGTTAAATAGTTATAATTAGGTTAAATTTTTGTCTCATCATCAAAGACTTACGGGGTTGGTAATGTAATATATGAAGTATACAATGGTAAGAATTTGGCCAATGATAATGTAGGGATCTTCTACTGGTCGTGCTCCAATTCACGTTAGGAGAATAATTGTTGTAGTTATTAGTCAGAATAAGAATTGGGAAAAAGGGTAAAATTGTATTCCTCGTATTTTTCTTTTATAAGAGAAAGGTGAAGTTAGGAGGATTGCAATAGATATAATTAATGCAATTACTCCCCCCAGCTTGTTTGGGATTGATCGTAAGATTGCATAGGCAAATAGGAAGTACCATTCTGGTTGAATATGAACAGGTGTAACTAAAGGGTTTGCTGGGACAAAGTTGTCTGGATCTCCTAGTAAATAAGGTTTAATTAATACTAGAGCAATAAGTATAAATAGTATAATAATAAACCCAAATATGTCTTTAAAAGAAAAAAAAGGGTGAAAAGGGATTTTATCTAGATTTCTGGATAGTCCTAAGGGGTTATTAGAACCTGTTTGATGTAAAAATAGTAGGTGAATTAGAATAGCTCTTGCTATGATGAAGGGAAGAATAAAATGAAAGGCAAAGAATCGTGTAAGGGTTGCGTTGTCTACAGCAAATCCTCCTCAAAGCCATTGGACTAAGTCTGTGCCAACAAATGGAATTGCTGAAAGGAGATTAGTAATTACTGTAGCTCCTCAAAAGGATATTTGTCCTCATGGTAAGACATATCCTAAGAAGGCAGTTGCTATTGTTAAAAATAAAATTATTACACCTACTATTCAGGTGTGCATTAAAGTATGTGATTGATAATATAGGCCACGGCCTACATGTAGGTACAGACAAATAAAGAAAAAACTTGCTCCATTTGCATGAGTTGTCCGAATTAATCAACCATAGTTTACATCCCGACAAATGTGCGCGACTGTAGAAAAGGCTAGTTCAATATTTGCTGTAAAGTGTATAGCAATAAACAAGCCTGATAAAATTTGAATGATTAGGCAGAGTCCTAAAAGAGATCCAAAATTTCATCATCTTGAGATGTTAATTGGAGCTGGTAAGTCTACTAGTGCTCCATTTGCAATTTTGAGTAGTGGGTGGTGTTTTCGTAATGGTGTTGACATTATATTTTAGAGGGTCGTAGGGGGCCTTCGTTAATTTGTGTAATTTTTACGACAACAATAAGGGTTAGTAAAAGGTATCTTACTAGCAAAATGGTTGTTGGGGCGACATTTAGATTATAAAATTTGGAAAGGGTAGTAAGATATATTGAGGAGGAAGGATTATTATTATGAGTAGCTTCTGATAGTAAAAATTTTGTAGGTAAGTTGGTGAAGTCAATTAAATAACTAATAAGTATAGTTAGGGGAATTCTTGATAATAAGATTATAAATTTTGGTGAAAATTTAAATATTTCGTTAGAGGCTAATCTAGCTACGTAAGTAAATAGTACTAGTAAACCTCCTACAAATACTAGAAATAAGATATAGGAGAATCAGAAAGTTTGGTTGTAAATGCCAATAATTAAGGTTATTAGGATTGTTTGTAGTATGAGTGCTAGCCCTATGGAGACAGGATGGTTTAATGTAAGTATAGTAGTAGAAATTATAATAGAGATGTATAAAAATAGGATAATACAGAAAATAGTTTAATATAAAATGTTAGCTTTGGGAGCTAAAAATAGCAAGAATTGTTTTTTCTGAAGTCCTTGGAAATTTATTTCATTTTTGGCTTACAAGACCACTATTTTTATTTAAATTACTAGGACTTATTAAGTTTTTTGTTTGTTTTGTTTTGTCTGTGTTTTTTGTTGTTATAAGTGGGTGTTATACATTTGTTGCTAAACGTAAGCATCTTTTAACTGTCTTATTTAGTCTCGAGTTTATGATGTTAGGTTTATTTTCATTTTTGAGAGTAATATTAGTATTTTATTCTGCTGATGTTTATTTGGTTCTTGTTTTTTTAACTTTTGTTGCTTGTGAGGGTAGATTGGGACTCTCTATTCTTGTCTGTTTAGTTCGTACTCACGGTAATGATTATTTTATAAATTTTAGAGTTCTTCAATGTTAAAGATTTTTTTTTGTTTGGTGTTTTTGATCCCTATTTTTTTAAGAAAAAATTTTTGGTGGTTGGTTCAAAATTTGTTTTTTATTATGTCTTTTGTTGTTTTATTTAGTTATTGTGGTTTACATTATTTAAGAGGTACAGGTTATTTTTTTGGGGTTGATGTGTTGTCTAATAGTTTGATTTTACTTTCTTTTTGAATTTGTGGGCTAATAATAATAGGGAGAACGAGCGTATATAGTGGGCAGTCTAATTCTATTATTTTTGCTTTATTAATTTTTTTTTTGATAGTATTTTTGTTTGGCTCTTTTGCAAGTACGGATCTTCTTTTTTTTTATGTTTCATTTGAAGCAAAAATTATTCCCACTTTTATATTGGTTGTTGGTTGAGGATATCAGCCTGAGCGTTTGCAGGCGGGGGTTTACTTGTTGTTTTACACACTTTTTGCTTCTTTGCCTTTATTGCTTGGACTTATATATGTTTATATTTATTGAGGTGTAATTTCTTTTTTTATATTTGTACCTAGAATTGAATTTTCATTTGTTTCTGTTATTTGATATTTTAGCTTAATCGGTGCTTTTTTAGTTAAAATGCCTATATATTTAGTGCATTTATGATTACCAAAGGCTCATGTGGAAGCTCCTGTGAGTGGGAGAATGATTTTGGCGGGTGTATTGTTGAAGCTAGGAGGCTATGGTTTATATCGTGTTTTTCCTTTAATTTTGTTTGTTGGTAATTCTTTAAATTTTATTTGGATTGTGTTGAGTTTAGTAGGTGGTATTGTAATCAGAATAGTTTGTTTGCGGCAGACAGATTTGAAGTCTCTTATTGCATACTCTTCTGTAGCACATATAGGTGTAATTTTATGCGGAGGAATAACTATGGGAGTGTGAGGTATGGAAGCAGGTTTAGTTTTAATAGTGGCTCACGGGTTGTGTTCAAGAGGTTTATTTGTGTTAGCTAATATTTGTTATGAACGTACAGGTACTCGTAGATTGTTAATTAATAAAGGTTTATTGAGTTTTATACCGTCTATGAGATTATGATGGTTTTTGTTATGTTCTTCTAATATGGCTGCTCCTCCTAGTTTAAATCTGGTGGGGGAAGTAGGGTTGTTGAATAGAATTGTCGGTTGAAATTTTATAAGAATATATTTTTTGGCTTTTTTATTTTTTTTAAGAGCTTGCTATACCTTGTATTTGTTTTCTTTAACTCAACATGGTAAATTTAGTGGGGGTTTGTATTCATGTTGTTCAGGTGTTTTACGTGAATATGTAATTTTATTTTTACACTGGTTTCCTTTAAATTGTCTTATCTTAAAGTTGGATCCAGTTTTGAATTGACTTTAAATGTTTAACTAGTTTATATAGAATAGTGATTTGTGGAGTCACAGGAAGAAGATGTAGTCAGTCTGTTAGGCTATATTATGAATTTTTAATATTTGTTTCGTGAGTTTCTTTTTTTTGTTAGTTAGATCGGGGGTTTTGATTGGTTGTGGTGTGTTATTTGTAATAAAGGATTTAGTTTATTTTGTGGAGTGAGAATTGTTTACAATTAATTCCAGTCTTGTTGTTATAACTTTCTTATTTGATTGGATGTCATTGTTTTTTTTAGGGTTTGTAATATTTATTTCTTCTATAGTAATTTTTTATAGTTCTGTTTATATAGCACATGATGAATATGTAAATCGATTTATTTTGTTGGTTTTGTTATTTGTGCTGTCAATAGGGGCGTTAATTGTTAGCCCAAATCTTATTAGAATTTTGTTGGGGTGGGATGGTCTTGGGCTGGTTTCATATTGTTTAGTAATTTATTACCAGAATATTAAGTCTTACAATGCCGGTATACTGACAGCTTTGTCTAATCGTGTAGGGGATGTAGCTATTTTATTAGCTATTACTTGAATATTTAATTTTGGTAGTTGAAATTATGTTTATTATGTAGATTGTATAGTTGATGTGGTAAGTATAAAATTGATTTGTGGATTAGTAATTTTAGCAGGTATAACTAAGAGAGCTCAGATTCCTTTTTCAGCATGATTGCCTGCTGCTATGGCTGCTCCTACTCCTGTTTCTGCTCTAGTGCATTCTTCGACCTTGGTAACTGCAGGGGTGTATCTTTTAATTCGGTTTAGACCTGTTCTTCAGGAAAGACGTCTTTGGGTATTTTTGTTATTTTTTTCTGCAATGACTATAGCAATAGCTGGGATTAGAGCAAGACACGAGTTTGATTTAAAAAAAATTATTGCTTTATCTACCTTGAGCCAATTAGGGTTAATAATAAGAATTTTAAGATTTGGTTATCCTATTATAGCATTTTTTCATCTTTTAAGACATGCTATGTTTAAGGCTTTGCTATTTCTTTGTGCAGGGGCTATTATTCATAACTCTAGGGATTGACAGGATATTCGTAGCTTTGGGGCAATAGGAGTAGTTAAGCCTTTAACAGGAGTTTGTTTTAATATTGCAAATTTGTCTTTATGTGGTATTCCTTTTTTAGCAGGATTTTATTCTAAAGATTTAATTTTGGAAATGTTCATGTTAGGTTTTTTGAATATTTTCTTGTGTGGTGTAATTTTTGTGTCTACAGGTTTAACTGTATTTTATTCTTTTCGGCTTTTATACTATAGAATAAGAGGTTTGTTCAAGGCTCAATCTTGTGGGGGCTATAGAGAGGATGAGGAGGTTATGCTTTGATCAATAATTTTTTTAACTTTGATGGCTGTTAGAGTTGGTTGCTTGTTAGAGTGATCTCTTTTTTCTAGATTTGAAGTTGTTATTCTTCCGTGGTATATAAAGATTTCTGTTTTGTTTACGTGTGGCAGAGGTGCCTACTTGGGATATTTGGTGGGCATGCTGGATATTAGAATTTTACCAATTGGTTTGGTAAGACATTTTAGACATTTTTTTGGGGGTTCTATATGATTTTTACCATATGTTTCTACGTACGGGGGTAGCGTGTCTCCTTTAGTTTTAGGAAATTTTTATTTGAAGGGGATGGATCAGGGATGAAGAGAATTTTTTGGTGGTCAGGGTATTTATGATATCACACAGAATGGGGCAAAAATTTTGCAACTTTTACAAGATAATAATGTAAAATTGTATTTGATAACTTTTGTTGTATGGGTTGTATTAGTTTTAGTTATTACTTTAATTTAGCATGAAGTAGTTTAAAATAAAGCATGGCTTTGAAGTTGCTAGGATAGTATGTTATACTCGTATGCATAATAAATAAGTGAACTATAAGAGATTATCTCATTTTTATAATGAAAATATAAGGTGTTTTTTTACACTAAAATAGTAGAAATCTCAACGGAGTTAAACCGCTGTGGTGACAAGTTAGCGGCTTTCACCAGATTCCGCAGGTTTCTTTAGTAAGGACTAAGTCATCCAGTGATAGCATTAACAGTGGTATTCCTCTCTTTGGATTTTACTAAATAAGGGCATAGGGCCTAGATGTCAGGTCGAAACTGAATACAAAATATCGTTTCTTATTTGTAAAATAAACCCACGGGTACTTTTTGGATGCAAACCAAATGTTATATTTAACTATTATTCTTGTTTATTCAGCTCAATTTAAGGCTCCTTGATTTCATTCATGGTATGTGCCTCCTATAAGAGCCAGAATGAAGAGAATTCTGATGGTAGTCCAGACTAATATATTGCTATTTTTATAAATGATTGCTATGGGGAGTAATAAGGTAATTTCTACATCAAAAATAAGAAAAATTACTGCAATTAGGAAGAAACGAAGGGAAAAAGGTAAACGTGTAGCTCTAAGGGGGTCAAACCCACATTCAAATGGTGATCTTTTTTCTCGATCTATTATTGATTTTTTGGATAAAAAAGAAGCAATTAGTATGACTGTTATTGAGAGAATTAGCAAGGGGCTAATAATTATTAATATAGTTACTATTATTTCATCTAAATAGATTAGACTCTTTGATTGGAAGTCAACTGTACTTTTATACTAATGAAATTGGTTATCCCCCTCACCAGTAAATGGAGGTGTAAAGGAAAAGTCATACTACATCAACAAAGTGTCAGTATCAGGCGGCAGCTTCAAAGCCAAAATGGTGGTTAGCAGAAAAATGGAGAAAATATTGTCGTATTAAACATACCAATAAGAAGGTGGTTCCAATAAGAACATGAATTCCGTGAAATCCTGTTGCTATAAAAAAGGTTGATCCGTATACTGCGTCTGCAATAGTGAATGGGGCTTCGAAGTACTCAAATGCTTGAAGGGCTGAAAAATATAGACCTAGAATGACTGTAAGTGTGAGTCTTTGTAATGTTTGTAAATGATTAGATTTTATTAGACTATGGTGTGATCATGTAACAGTAACTCCTGATGCTAGGAGAATAGCTGTGTTTAGTAGAGGGATTTGGAAAGGGTTGAAAGGTGTGATACCAACTGGAGGTCAGTGTGATCCTATTTCAATTGTGGGTGTAAGTCTTCTGTGGAAGAATGCTCAGAAGAATGAAGAAAAAAAAAGAATTTCAGATAGAATAAATAAGATTATACCTCATCGTAATCCGAGAGTGACGGGCGATGTGTGCAATCCTTGTAGTGTTCCTTCTCTAGCAACGTCTCGTCATCATTGAATTATGGTTAATAGAATGATGAATATTCCTAGAAAGAAAAGGTAAATGTTGTATTGGTGAAATCATTTAGTTAGTCCTGAAACTGTAACTAAAGCTCCTAAAGCTCCTGTGAGTGGTCATGGGCTGGGATCTACTAAATGGTAAGGGTGGTTGGCATGTCTTGACATTAGTTAACTTCTCTAGAATAAAGAGTTCTTAGAATGGCAAATACATAAGACTGGATAACAGCTACTGCGCACTCTAGAGTCATAAGCAAAATTTGAGTAATAATTAAAATAGAAATAACTTGATGAGATAAAGAGGGCCCTGTTCTTCTTAATAGGGTGATTAGTAGGTGGCCTGCAATTATATTTGCTGCTAAGCGAACAGCCAACGTTCCTGGACGAATAATATTTCTAATAGTTTCAATGCATACTATAAATGGTATAAGAATAGCAGGGGTTCCTTGTGGAACGAGATGTGCAAATATATGCTGGGTATTATTAATTCATCCAAATAGTATAAAAGTTAATCACAAAGGTAGTCTCATGGATAGGGTTATAGTTAGATGTCTCGATCTTGTAAAGATATACGGAAATAATCCTAAAAAATTATTAAATACAATAAAGGTAAATAGAGTAATAAAGAATAATGTTCTTGTTAGGTTTTTTGTGGATCCTAGAAGGGTCTTAAATTCTTGGTGTAAAGTATTTAAGACTTTATTTCAAAATATATTGAATCGAGAGGGAATAATTCAAAAATAATAAGGTATAATTATTAAGCCTAGAAAAGTACTAATTCAGTTTATATTAAGATTTATAATTCTTGTAGAAGGGTCAAAAACAGAAAATAAATTTGCTATCATCTTCAGTGTTTTGGGGAAGAATAGATTTTATTGTAGAATTTATTTGAGTTTGGTGAAACCCAAAAATTGTAGTGATTTACAATTAAAAAAACAATGAATACAGCCGAAAATAGAAAAAATAAAATTAATCATATTAGGGGGGATATTTGTGGTATAAGAAAATATCTTTTTAGATAATTTAAGCATGACAGACTTATGTTATAATTATTAACTAATTTTCTTACTAAAAATATTTGTTAATATATTATATTATGGTTTAAGAGACCAGTGCTTACTTTCAGCCATTTAGTAAAGTTTCTGTTGTAGTAGAGATTCATGAAATGAATTTATTAATGGGAATTCTTTCAAGTACAATAGGTATAAAACTGTGATTTGCTCCGCAGATTTCTGAACACTGACCAAAGAATAGTCCCGGGCGATTTAATAGAAAACTAGTTTGGTTTAATCGTCCTGGAACGGCATCCACTTTTACTCCTAAGGCCGGTACAGTTCATGAATGTAAAACATCGGCGGCAGAAATCAAGACTCGGATTTGTATGTTTATTGGTAATGTTGTTCGGGTGTCAACATCCAACAGACGGATTTCGTTTAAGTTTAATTGATTAGTTGGGATTATGTAGGAGTCAAATTCTAAGTTTAAGAAATCTGAATATTCATATCTTCAATATCATTGATGTCCAATTGTCTTTAGGGTTAAAGAGGGCTCTCTTACTTCGTCTAGTAAATAAAGTAGTCGTAGAGAGGGTATAGCGATGCAAATTAAAATAATAGCAGGTACGATTGTTCAGATAACTTCAATGGTTTGGCCTTCGAGAAGGTACCGGTTGATAAAGTTATTAAAAAGGAGATTGATTATTATGTAGCCTACTAGAATAGTAACTATTACGATCATTAGGATTGTATGATCATGAAATATAATTAATTGTTCTATTAGAGGGGAGGCTCTGTCTTGTAAATTTAATTGTGACCATGTTGCCATTGGTGCTAAATGTAGTGATATCAATACATATTTGAAGCTTAAATCCAATGCACTTTTCTGCCAAATTAGCTAAGTTAAAATTATTGGAAGTTCGTTATAACTGTGGTCTGCAGGAGGTAAATTGTGTGATCATTCTAGCGAGCTAGGAGTGTTAATAGTAAATAGTGCAGGTCGTGCTCTAGAAAAGGCTTCCCAGACAATAATTGTTATAATGATAACTCCAATTAGAGAAATATAAGAGCCTATAGTAGAAATTATATTTCAAGTTGTGTAGGCATCAGGGTAGTCAGAATACCGACGTGGTATACCTCTTAGGCCAAGGAAGTGTTGTGGAAAAAAGGTTAGGTTGACACCTAAAAATATAACTAGAAATTGAATTTTTAGTATTTGATTATTTATTATAATACCAGAAAAGAGGGAAAATCACTGAGTGAATCCCCCCATAATGGCAAATACTGCTCCTATAGAGAGTACATAGTGAAAGTGGGCTACAACATAATAAGTGTCGTGTAAGATAATATCAATTGATGAGTTTGCTAAAATAACTCCTGTTAATCCACCTACAGTAAAGAGGAATACAAAGCCTAATGCTCATATAAGAGGGGGTGAAAAGGATGCTTGTATACCATGAAGTGTCGCTAGTCAGCTAAAAATTTTAATACCTGTAGGTACGGCAATAATTATTGTGGCTGCTGTAAAGTAAGCACGGGTGTCTACGTCTATACCTACTGTAAATATATGATGTGCTCATACAACAAATCCCAATAGGCCAATTGCTAGTATAGCATAAATTATACCAAGAGTTCCAAACGCTTCTTTTTTCCCTCTTTCTTGACTAATAATATGAGAAATTATACCAAATCCAGGAAGAATGAGGATATAGACTTCTGGGTGGCCAAAAAATCAAAATAAGTGTTGATAAAGGATGGGGTCGCCACCACCTGCAGGGTCAAAAAAAGATGTATTTAAATTACGGTCAGTTAGCAGTATAGTAATTGCGCCAGCTAGAACTGGTAATGATAGAAGGAGTAGTACGGCTGTGATGAGCACTGATCATACAAATAATGGAATTCGGTCGAATGTTATTCCAGGTGCTCGTATATTAATAACTGTTGTAATAAAGTTTGCTGCACCTAAAATAGAGGACACCCCTGCTAAGTGAAGGGAGAAAATAGAGAGGTCTACTGATCCTCCCCCATGAGCCATATTTGCAGATAGGGGTGGGTAAACTGTTCAACCTGTTCCTGCCCCATTTTCAACAACACTGCCTGTTAACAGTAAGAGTAGGGCAGGAGGTAATAGTCAGAATCTTATATTATTTAATCGTGGAAAAGCTATGTCAGGGGCACCTAGTATTAAGGGAACTAATCAGTTTCCAAATCCGCCAATTATAATAGGTATTACTATAAAGAAAATTATAATAAATGCATGTGCAGTTACGATTACATTATAGATTTGGTCGTCTCCAATTAAACTTCCTGGCTGTCCAAGTTCGGCCCGAATTAAAATTCTGAGGGAAGTTCCAATAAGACCTGCTCATACGCCAAAGATTAAATACAAGGTACCAATGTCTTTATGGTTTGTTGAGAATAGCCATCGTTGCGATAAAATGGCTGAAGTAGGTAGGCGATAGATTGTAAATCTATTTATGAAGGGAATTCTTTTATCATAATTTCATGGTGTAGAAGCATTTTAGACTGCAATTCTGATGGCGTATAATTTAGTTATATTGAAATTTATGTAAAGTCTAAAAGATTAGTTTTATTTATAGCTTTGAAGGCTATTAGTTTGGATAACTTAAGACCTTTGCAGATAGGTCAAATTGAGGATTAAGTTATCCAGAAGATAAGAGGGATAATAGGGAGCGAAAAAATTGTGATTGTTCTAATGATAGAAGTGCTCATTTTGTTTATTGTTTTTTTTTGATATTTTGGTATTGTGTATTTTTGTACTGAAAAAAAGATTATTAATGCTGAAAAAATAATACGCAAATAAAAAGATAGAGTGATTAAAGCGGAAAATATTAGAATAATTGGGACTAGTACTCTTACTTCATATATTATGTTTTGTAAAACTATGAATTTTGGTAAAAATCCTAAAAAGGGTGGTAAACCTCCTAGCGATAAAAGGTTTAATCTTAATATTATTTTGTTTATTGGTCAGGTTTTTCAAGCGTTGTGAATTTGGTTAATATGAAAAATATTTATATTTAGAAGTACAATAGCAACGGTTATTGAAAGTATGGAGTATATTAAGTAGTATGAAAATCATAAATTTTCGCTGATTGACATGCTGGCTAATATTCAACTTATATGCGAAATAGAAGAGTAGGCTATAATTTTACGGAGGGAAGTCTGGTTTAGTCCTCCAATGCTGCCTAAGAGAGCAGAAAAAGCTACAAAGGTAAAAAGAAGAAGTGGAAATAAATTTAAATAGTATGAAATTAGAACTAAGGGAGCAATTTTTTGTCATGTTATTAGGATAATATTTGTTACTCATGGCAGGCCTTCTATTACTACAGGAAACCAGAAGTGAAGTGGAGCAGCCCCTATTTTTAAAAGTAAGGCAGAGGTAATTACAATATAAGGGAGATGGTTAGAATAAAAAAAAAAGTTAAAATTAGAAAGGCTAAGAATGGTTGCTCCTAAAAGTAGAATAATGGAGCCTAGAACCTGAATTAAGAAGTATTTTAATGCTGCTTCTGTAGAACGTTGATTTGTTTTGTTGCTTATAATCGGAGTAAATGACAATAAATTTATTTCTAAACCTATTCATGCTCCGAATCAAGATCCCGAAGAAACAGAAATTAGAGTACCTCTTATTAAAGTAGAAAAAAAAAGGATGTTAGCAGGGGCAAGAAACAAAAAAAGGAGAAGTAAATTCTCATAAATGGGGTATGAGCCCATTAGCTTGAATTAGCTTACTTTTTTAATTGTGTGTTTTGGTGTATGGTGCACATTATATTTTGATTATATAGGTAGCAGTTTAATTCTGTTAAATGCAGTATGAACATTTGAAAATGCTTTATTTACTTTATCATTGTAACCCTTTAATCAGGCACCATACT